AATTGCCAATTCTTGGTTATTGAGATTCACGGATAATTCAGATTAATATTTAGGGATAGATCTTACTCATCTTTTTATCCCCTCAAAAAACCGAAATGATTGAAGTTTTTCTATTTGGAATCGTCTTAGGTCTAATTCCTATTACTTTGGCAGGATTATTCGTAACTGCATATTTACAATACAGACGTGGTGATCAGTTGGACCTTTGATTGAGTAACATTTCTTTTTTTTGATTGACCTCCTCCCTGCGGGAGGTCAAATTCAAGTTTCAATTAAACTTTTTTTTGTTAAGTTTTTTTATTGTGATTCGACATAACATAAATGGAATCACGCTCTGCAGGATTTGAACCTACGACATCGGGTTTTGGAGACCCGCGTTCTACCGAACTGAACTAAGAGCGCTTTCTTATTATAGGAGATACAACTGTAGTGTAAAGAAAAGGTTTTTTTACCCCCAAACATATCTTGCATACGTATAGCATGCAAAAATGAAAGATTATGTCCAATTTCAATCGATCTTAATTAATCCCTCGTTACTGCCCATAAGAGAAGTAATAGGTAGGGATGACAGGATTTGAACCCGTGACATTTTGTACCCAAAACAAACGCGCTACCAAGCTGCGCTACATCCCTTTTTAAAGTTCTTGTACAGTGTCATTGTACAAAATACCTGTCTTGTTTTCCACATTGTTATTTTCCCCTCTATCTATATACAATTTTCTTGTCATTTCTTCTTTTTGGTTTCATATAATAAAAAAATTTTATACATCTGAAACCTAACGTATAAAAAAAAAATTAAAATTTATCTTATCGACGTATCATATAAAAAAAAGAATAAAAATTTATCGGAAATGCTCAGGAAGAAGGGGTCATCTTTTTATTTTTTAGGGACAGGAAAATCTCATCTATCGGTTCATTGTACATATCTATTTTAGTTAGGAATTCCGCGTAAAGTAAAAAAAAAAAAATACAAATGATCTTGAACTACAACATCTGACCATACATATATGTATTACAATAAAGAAGGAGGATTTTCAATGCGAGATATAAAAACATATCTCTCCGTGGCACCTGTGCTAACTACTCTATGGTTTGGGTCTTTAGCAGGTCTATTGATAGAAATTAATCGTTTATTCCCAGATGCCTTGTCATTCCCCTTTTTTTCATTCTAGTTATTAATATGCGAAGAAATGAAGAAAATTAGGGATACAATTCTACGTGACGTGACTAAAATTTCGCCCCTTCCTTTTTTTTTTCAGTTCTTTAGGATAGGAGGAGGATAGGAAGGAAAGAAAAAGAAAAAGTGTATTGAACCTCGACAAAAATCTGTTGAATCTAAAATCGAATTTTGGGGAACAGAAATGGAAATGTGTATCCAGATCTAGGGAAGAATCCACGAAATCATAGCATAGAAAGAAGATACTTAAATGAAATATTGGGATTTAAGATAGGAATAATTGATAGTTAGAAAGAAATTGTATTACTTAATTATTACTTTATTATTAATTATTACTTTATTAATTATTACTATTACTCTATTAATATTAATTGTAATTATATAATTACAACACATACAACACAACGAAATCTTTAGAAATGAAAATGGAATTTCAAGTTAGTAACTTCTATTGATTTTCTTATTTATTTTTTTGTTCTTTTATTCTTCTTCAGTTCGGGTCGAAAATAGAAGAAGTTAAGTCGATCCAAAATAAAAAGGGGGTTCATGGCCAAGGGTAAAGATGTCAGAGTCAGAGTTATTTTGGAATGTACCAGTTGTGTCCGAAATGGTGTCAATAAAGAATCACCGGGTATTTCTAGATATATTACTCAAAAGAATCGACACAATACATCCAGTCGATTAGAATTGAGAAAATTTTGTCGCTATTGTCACAAGCATACGATTCATGGGGAAATAAAGAAATAGATGGAACGGAACGTGTGCGCGATCTTTCCAAGGAACAGGAAGAGGAAGAACTTAACATATTTAAGTTAACATATTTTTTCTTAACATATATAATATAACATATATAATATACATAATATATACAATACAAATCAAACCCGATTTAATTTTCTTTCATATATATATATATACATACATATGATATGTATTATATATGATATGTATAATATAAATGATGCGAATCAAAGCCTATTTCGGTCAGATCTGAAATGAATAAAGAAATAGAATTTTAGAGATAAGGAATAAACCATGGATAAATCCAAGCAACCTTTTCGTAAATACAAGCGATCCTTTCGTAGGCGTTTGTCCCCAATTGGATCGGGGGATCGAATCGATTATAGAAACATGAGTTTAATTAGTCGATTTATTAGTGAACAAGGAAAAATATTATCTAGACGGGTGAATAAATTGACCTTGAAACAACAACGATTAATTACTATTGCTATAAAACAAGCTCGTATTTTATCTTTGTTACCTTTTCTTAATAATGAGAAACAATTTGAGAGAGCCGAGTCGATCCCCAAAACTACTGGTCCTAGAACCAGAAATAAATAAACATACTCCTCAATTGACTCAAAACTCCAATCGGAACTCAAGCTCAGATTGATGTTTTGTTCAAAAGGCCTAGAATCCCGATTTATTTCTTGTGTTATAAGAAATAAAAAATTGGGGAAGAAGAAATCTTTTTTTTTTTTATTGAAAGATGTTCGTTCATTCCTACTACTTATCTTACTTAATTTTTTTTATTCTATCTTCCCGGAGTTCATTCTCCGGGGAATTCTGTTTCAATTTCAATCATTTCTGTATTATATTTTATAATATCATATCCTTTATTTGATAATTTTATTGGAAATCATGTAAAGACAATTCTTATTTGATATAGATATTTGCGCAAGTATTTTACGATTAAGAAGCAATTGCTTCTTGTACAGATTTGGTATTAATCTACTATAATTATAGAATACCTTATTCTCACGAATTACTGCATTTATTCGAGTGATCCACAAACTACGAAAATCCCTCTTTTGCCTGCCTCTATCTCGATGAGAGGAAACCAAAGCTCTCATTTTCTGTTGAGTAGTCGTTCGAGTAAGTCTTGAATGAGCCCCAATAAAGGTTGATGCAAATAAACGAATTTTTGTTCGACGTTTCCGAGCTGTATATCCTCGTCTAACTCTGGTCATTGAATCAAATTAAACCTTAATGAATAACTAATTGATTTCTCTTCTTTCAGTCATCCTTTACCCCCCGTCAATTAATAACAAAACGGATTATTCCGATATATAAAATATAAATTCCAATGGCTTTTGCTACTATGACTTTCCCCAACCACGATTTTTTATTCCTTCCAGGCATTTCACCTGGAAATAAGAAATTCTAACGATACCAAATAAAAAAAAAAAATAGTGGGTTCCATCGTTTCTATGGTTACTTTTTTTTTTAAAAAACGGTGAGGTCCTCTCTATACACCGGAGCCTCTTCTTTCATTTTATCAAATGTTATTGTTAACTTGTATAGTTCACACTCTTTGGCTCTACCCATCAATTATACAGTAATAGTTCTTTTCACAATAAGAGTTATCTATACAGTGACGGCATTTAATTATGAAAGTTGGCTAGGTAGCTGACCCTGTTAGTCCGTTCTTTCAAGAATAGGAGTATAACCTTTTTGCTTCTTATAATACCATTTCCTCCGCTTAATGGATAACTATTTGCCCCCAATGGGGAATTGCTTTTCATCTCAAATCTAGCTGATTGGATTTGCACCAATGTAAACCATAAATTCCAAACACAATATAGGTATATGATAGTTCTTCTCTATCTATCCTATTCATTGGTACTGGTCATTGATACTGGAAAATTGTCTCATTTGTTCGAATTCATGATCTGAACGAGTCGCACATACACCCTAGTGCATGTTCCTCGACGCTGAGGACATCCTCTAAGAGCGGGAGATTTCGTGACATTTCTTATTGGCTGTCTTGTGTTTCTAATAAGTTGTTTAATAGTTGGCATGTCGTATGTATATATAGAATTCTAGAATGGAATGGGTTGGTTTAGATCGATCTTAACCTGATGATTGATGATCATGAATTTTTTTTCTATTCAATATCAAATCGCAGAAAATTCGAATTATGGTTTGAAATGGATTTATATGAAATGCATAGTATTTTTACTTTTGAATGCTAGAAGATCACTTTCGACTGCTACAAGATCAACAATGCCATGAACTTGGGCTTCTGTTGCTGACATAAAAACATCTCTTTCCATGTCTTCGGATACAACCCATAAAGGATTACCCGTTCTTTGTACATAAACCTTTGTGAGGGTTTCGCGAAGTTTCAGTAGTTCTTCCGCTTCCAGGATAAATTCGCCTGCTTGTGCCTCATAAAAAGAACTAGCAGGTTGGTGAATCATAACCCTGATGATATTGATATAACATCATGAAGGGTTCTTCTATCTTGCATGATTGGGCTAAAGTAAGGGATAAAAAAAATATAAGAAAAAAAATAGAATTGTACAACCGTACAGGCATCTTTTGTGCATACGGCTCTACAATGGAATTTACTTTTTCTTTTTCTTCTCTTCTATTCTATTGAAGAAAGAAATAGAATCCATCCGATCCGGATCGTTGAATGATCCATTTACCACCCTTCCTTTCGTAGGAGTAAAAAAAATACTATGATGGTTCTGTTGCTTTATATATTTATTTTGTCTGTGATTTAGCAATCCCAAAGTTCCTTTCTGATACGATCAAATAAGGAAAAAAATGATCTTTTTTTTTTTTCATTTTTGTACTTTTTCTTTCATAACATAAATACCAGAAAGAGAATTCTGGTGTGAAAAAGAATGGTTTGTGACGCTGAAATGTACCCCCGACACATAAGATCAAATCCGAAATGACCTCTATTTCATACTACTATCTCGACATAAAATCTCATGTTATGAAAAAAACAATAATGGTTTGCTCATATCGAACTCGAAGTGCCATGCTATTATTACTTATTATTCATATTCAATATGGCGAAGGCATAGTCTTCCTTTTTTTTTTTCAAATAAAAAAACTCATTGGCGCCAAGCGTGAGGGAATGCTATACGTTTGGTAATTTCTCCTCCGACCAGAATGAAAGATCCCATTGAAGCGGCTAATCCCATGCATATTGTATGCACATCAGGTGACACAAATTGCATAGTATCATAAATGGCTATTCCTGGTATTACCCATCCGCCGGGAGAGTTTATAAATAAATAAAGATCCCTAGTATCATCTTCTATACTGAGATATACCATGAGACCAACAAGTTGATTCGAGATCTCGTTATTAACTTCTTGGCCTAAAAAAAGTAATCTTTCTCGATAAAGTCGGTTGATTAGGACAAAATTGGTTCCCTTAGGAACCGTACGTGCACCTTTGGATGCATACGGTTCAAAAAAAAATTGCGAAAAAAAGAATCAATGTGTCGATTCCAGTTCTATTTCTTTTTTTTTTTTTTCTGTAACAGGTTTTTGTTTTTCTAATGAAGGGGGTTTTCTTCTTCTATTTTTCAAAAAACATAAGATGAGTTTTTGTTCCCTTATCTATAAAAAAAAGAATTTACTGAACTTATTGAACTAACCTCTCATTGATGTATTGTTTCATCGAGATTCAAATCACGATGTCATTTTATTGTTCCTGAATGGGCCCTTTCCATTTTTTTAGGTTCATCTTTCTTCTACTCCGGGAAAAGATCTGCCCGAATTCTATTTGTACATATAGGGCAAATGATCTCAGTACCACTTTTTTTGTTACGACTTCTTTTTCAATTTGTTTCATGTCTTCTCCAAACTATTCGATGTATTCATCATACTACTCCATTGGTTGGCAGTTTGAGATCGCTCCTATAGTAAGTATAAGAATCGTTTATGATACAAGTGGTAATCGTACATATATTATCAATTTGTTACCAATTTGGTATTTTCTGAACGGAGCCTGGAGACTTTATTTTATCAGTCCAAGTCAACCATAAATTCTTCTAATTGATAATATTGATCCCCAATATAAATTGATCTAATTGTACTTCACGCTCCAAATGATTGATGATTCACTCAATCTCAATACAATATTTCTTGGGCGAAACAGAGGATATCTCGATCGGGGGAGAGAACGGGTAAATCCCATATGACCCAATATGTCTGACAAGTCGCACTATACGTCAACCCAAACTGCATCTTCCTCTCCAGGACTCCGAAAAGGTACTTTTGGAACACCAATGGGCATTAAATTAAAGAAAAAAAATTAAGTACTATACTTCACTTTAATATGGAAACGTAACAATGGGTTTATTGTCTTCATCCTTTTTTCTGTTTATTCTATTTTTTAGATAGATTGATTGGAAGGTTTATAGAGTAAGATAGAATGAATAAAGAAAAATTTTAACGAACGGAGCAATCGATCGTTCGAATGATAAACAAGTATCTATGCATTCGTTCCCACAAAATGGTACCAATTCCCCCATTGCGTATTGGTACTTATCGGGTATAGAATAGATCTGCTTCTCTTTGTTCTTATGAACAGAATTGTTCCGTTATTTTAAATGGAACGGAATAAATATTAACTAACTCTTTCTCATACAGAATCCACTGAAAAGGTTAGGTACTTAGGTACATAGTATAGTCCTTTCCAATGCGATAAAATAAGGTGACATAGTGTCTATTTATCTTTGATAAAGGGGTATTTCCATGGGTTTGCCTTGGTATCGTGTTCATACTGTCGTATTGAATGATCCCGGTCGATTGCTTTCTGTCCATATAATGCATACAGCTCTAGTTTCTGGTTGGGCCGGTTCGATGGCTCTATACGAATTAGCGGTTTTTGATCCCTCTGACCCTGTTCTTGATCCAATGTGGAGACAAGGTATGTTCGTTATACCCTTCATGACTCGTTTAGGAATAACCAATTCGTGGGGTGGTTGGAGTATTTCAGGAGGAACTATAACGAATCCGGGTATTTGGAGTTATGAAGGTGTCGCAGGGGCACATATTGTGTTTTCTGGCTTGTGCTTCTTGGCAGCTATCTGGCATTGGGTGTACTGGGATCTAGAAATATTCTGTGATGAGCGTACGGGAAAACCTTCTTTGGATTTGCCCAAGATCTTTGGAATTCATTTATTTCTCTCAGGGGTGGCTTGCTTTGGCTTTGGTGCATTTCATGTAACAGGTTTGTATGGTCCTGGAATATGGGTGTCCGATCCTTATGGACTAACTGGAAAAGTACAATCTGTAAATCCAGCGTGGGGCGCGGAAGGTTTTGATCCTTTTGTTCCGGGAGGAATAGCCTCTCATCATATTGCAGCGGGTACATTGGGCATATTAGCAGGTCTATTCCATCTTAGTGTCCGTCCGCCTCAACGTCTATACAAAGGATTACGTATGGGAAATATTGAAACTGTACTTTCTAGTAGTATCGCTGCTGTTTTTTTTGCAGCTTTCGTTGTTGCTGGAACTATGTGGTATGGTTCAGCAACTACCCCAATCGAATTATTTGGTCCCACTCGTTATCAGTGGGATCAGGGATACTTTCAGCAAGAAATATATCGAAGAGTTAGCGCCGGACTAGCCGAAAATCTGAGTTTATCGGAAGCTTGGTCTAAAATTCCCGAAAAATTAGCTTTTTATGATTACATTGGTAATAATCCGGCAAAAGGGGGATTATTCAGAGCAGGCTCAATGGACAACGGGGATGGAATAGCTGTTGGATGGTTAGGACACCCCGTCTTTAGAGATAAAGAAGGGCGCGAGCTTTTTGTACGTCGTATGCCTACTTTTTTTGAAACATTTCCGGTAGTTTTAGTAGATGGAGACGGAATTGTGAGAGCCGATGTTCCTTTTAGAAGGGCAGAATCAAAGTATAGTGTTGAACAAGTAGGTGTAACTGTCGAGTTCTATGGTGGCGAACTCAATGGAGTTAGTTATGGTGATCCTGCTACTGTAAAAAAATACGCTAGACGTGCCCAATTAGGTGAAATTTTTGAATTAGATCGGGCTACTTTGAAATCCGATGGTGTTTTTCGTAGCAGTCCAAGGGGTTGGTTCACTTTTGGGCATGCTACGTTTGCTTTGCTCTTCTTTTTTGGACACATTTGGCATGGTGCTAGAACCTTGTTCAGAGATGTTTTTGCTGGTATTGATCCAGATTTGGATGTTCAAGTGGAATTTGGAGCATTTCAAAAAATTGGGGATCCAACTACAAGGAGACAAGTAGTCTGATACAACATTGCTCTGGTATCTTTCGCCTCTATTTTTTTTTTTGATTTGACATAAGGTACCGGAGAAATCTTGATTTGAATCACCATTTATTCTTTGACTCTTTACTTTTCTTTATATGGTAAATGATCCCAAATGAATAGGTGTGGAAGCTATAATTGTAAACCACGATCGAATCTATGGAAGCATTGGTTTATACATTCCTTTTAGTCTCGACTTTAGGGATAATTTTTTTCGCTATCTTTTTTCGAGAACCGCCTAAGGTTCCGACTAAAACTAAAAAAATGAAATAATTTTTCATTATCTCAATTGAAGTAATGAGCCTCCCAATATGGGAGACTCATTACTTCAACTAGTCCCCGTGTTCTTCGAATGGATCTCTTAGTTGTTGAGAGGGTTGCCCAAAAGCGGTATATAAGGCGTACCCAGTAAAGCTTACAAGTAAACCAGATATGGAGATGGCGACTAGGGTTGCTGTTTCCATTTTTAGATAATTTCAAGATCACAATGGATCTACGATAAGATCGTTTATTTACAACTACAACGGAATGGTATACAAAGTCAACAGATCTCAACCAATGAATAGTATTTTATGGCTACACAAACCGTTGAGGGTAGTTCTAGATCTGGGCCAAGACGAACTACTGTAGGGAATTTATTGAAACCATTGAATTCGGAATATGGTAAAGTAGCACCGGGCTGGGGGACTACACCACTTATGGGGGTCGCAATGGCTCTATTTGCGATATTCCTATCTATTATTTTGGAAATTTATAATTCTTCCGTTTTACTGGATGGAATTTCAATGAGTTAGGTTCATAAGAACTAGAAAGTCCTAGTTTTTCAATCAAAAAAATTACTTTACTTAAGAAAGACTCGGATTTCTAGACCATTCTGGTAGTTCGACCGTGAGATTTATTTGTTTCGGTATTTCCGGAATATGAGTGTGTGACTTGTTATAATTGATCCTATTGATAATACAGAAAATGGGTCTGTCATCTCTATCAAGATGATTCTACCTCGTCGGATATTTATTCTAGTATCTGGAGCACGGAATATATAGAATAGATCAAGAAAAGAAATATTTGAACTATGATTCATACCTACTATTTACTATTTAGACTTCGCAACCGGACTCAAAAAAAAATTCAAATAGGTATTTCCTAAATCAAACGATTTTTCTTCTTTCAGTTTGAACAAAGAACAAATGTTTCTCTAGATTTTGTTGAGTCATTACATCCATTCATTGAATAAGTGATCATCAAACGGTTCTTACTCAGAGAACCTTTGAGTTTAGCTTGAGGCTTTGCTTTATTAAATCATCGTGGTTCTAGTATGAATCTGAGGTTTCAATTGATTCATAGGGTCTCAACAAGGGAATTCCTATCAATAGCAAAACTATTGTTAATCTGCATTACGCACAAAAAACAACAAATCAAATAACAAATAAAAAAATAAATAGGGAAGAGAAGATTCAAGAGGCCTGTAACGATCAACATAAAGAAAGACGGATGAGCTAACTTGATATTTTTGGCATTATCATCACAAAGAAGAGATTCCGGATTTTTGTTACTTCGTATCTTTGGGGCAAATCGAATCAAGTGGCTAAGAAGTTTTGAACTTTCTATTACATATCCGTTGAAATCAGTATTTGTGTGTTTCCGCTTGAGCCGTACGAGATGAAATTCTCATATACGGTTCTCTGAGGGGGAATTCCTTTGGATTACCTATCTCAATAAGGTATATGATTGGTTTGAGGAACGTCTCGAGATTCAGGCGATTGCGGATGATATAA